AAATAATTCGATCGGAGTAGTTGCTGACCCATACCACATAGTTCCGGCAACAACAAAAGCTGCAAAAAAGACAGCAGCGATACTACTCGAAAGTACGGTTTCAATATTTCCCATACGCAATCCCTTGTATAGACGTTGTGGGGGGCGGACACTAAGATGGAATAGACCCGCTAATATGCCCAACGTCCCTGCTGCAATATGATGAGAGGCTATTCCTCCCGGAACAAAAGGATCAAAACCTTCCACGCCCCATGCTGGATCTACGGGTTGTACTTTTCCTGTTAGTCCATACGGATCGGACACCCATATTCCAGGACCATACAAGCCGGTTATATGAAATGCACCAAAACCAAAGCAAGCCACCCCTGAAAGAAATAAATGAATTCCAAAGATCTTAGGCAAATCCAAAGAAGGTTTCCCTGTACGTTCATCAGAAAAAATTTCTAGATCCCAATATACCCAATGCCAGATAGCTGCCAAAAAGCATAACCCAGAAAATACAATATGTGCCCCAGCTACACCTTCGTAACTCCAAATACCCGGATTCGTTACAGCCCCTCCTGTGATACTCCAACCGCTCCACGAATTGGTTATTCCTAAACGAGTCATGAAGGGTATAACGAACATACCCTGCCTCCACATTGGATCAAGAACAGGGTCAGAAGGATCAAAAACTGCTAATTCATACAGAGCCATCGAACCAGCCCAACCAGCAACCAGAGCTGTATGCATTATATGAACAGCAAGTAATCGGCCGGGATCATTCAATACAACGGTATGAACACGGTACCAAGGCAAACCCATGGAAATACCCCTTTATCAAAGATAAATAAACACTACGTAACTTTATTGCATTGGAAAAGACTCTACTATGACTATCCTATGGACCTCCCCCGTTCGGTGAATTATTTCAGAGCAGGGGTTAATATTTGTTCTATTCTGTTGGTAATAAAATAATGGAACAATTCTATTCGTAGGACCAAAGAGAAGCAGATTTATTCTATACTCGATAAGTATCAATACGCAACGGGGACTAATACCATTTTGTATGAGCGAATGCGTACATATTTATTCATTGCCCTGTTCGTAATAATTTGACTTTATTCATTCTGTTTTTCTTTAGGACCTTTTCTAATCTAAAGATAAAAGCCAATATTCTAAATTCTAAAGACAAAAAAATCATATTGTTACGTTTCCACATCAAAGTAAAATAGAGTACTTAGTTCTTTTTTCTTTCAATTAATGCCTATTGGTGTTCCAAAAGTACCTTTCCGAAATCCTGGAGAGAAAGATGCATCTTGGGTTGACGTATAGTGCGACTTGTCAGATATATTGGGTCATATGGGATTTCCCCGTTCTCTCCCACAATCGAGATATCCCCAGTTTCGCCCAATAAAGATTCATTGAATCATCAACAGTTTGGAGCGCGAAGTACGATTAGATCCATTTTTGGAGGATTCATATTATCAATTAGAATAATTTATGGTTGTCTTGGTCGGACTAAAAAAAATGAAGTATCCAGGCTCTGTTTAGAAAAACCCAAGATTATGAGTTCTATCAGAAATGATTCAACCGAGTTGATCTTAAACTGTTAATGACCAAACGCGATAGAAGTGAAGTGAAAAAGTAGAAAGTCATAACAAAAAGAAATGGTAATGCGGGAGTGCTTGTCCTATATGTGCAAATCCAAATTGGACAAATCTTTACCCGGAGTAGAGCATAAACCTAAAAAGATGAAAGAGACCCACTCAGGAACAAGAGAATACCGTCGCGATTAGGATTGAATCTCGATGAAACAATACATCAATGAGAAGTTAATTCAATAAGTTTAGTGATTTTATTTGATTTTTTTATTTATGTAAAATTAAATTTCTAGCAAAAAGAAAGTAAAAACCCGTCTTTATTGAAGAAGCCAAACCCTTTCGTTAGAAGTCAGAAAGAACCTAAAAGAAAGAGGACTGGAATCCATACATTGATTTTTTTTGTTTTCACAATTTGTTTTGAACCGTATGCATCAAAAGACGCGTGTACGGTTCCTAAGGGCTACAATTGTACCTTAATCAACCGACTTTATCGAGAAAGATTCCTTTTTTTAGGACAAATGATTGATAGCGAAATCTCAAATCAACTTGTGGGTCTTATGGTATATCTCAGTATTGAAGATGAGACGAGGGATCTGTATTTGTTTATAAACTCTCCCGGCGGTTGGGTAATACCTGGAATGGGGATTTATGATATTATGCAATTGGTAAAACCAGATGTCCATACAGTAGGCATGGGGTTAGCCGCTTCAATGGGATCTTTTCTCTTGGCCGGAGGAGCAATTACCAAACGTCTAGCATTCCCTCACGCTTGGCGCCAATGATTTAAGAGAAAAAAGAAGACTATGCCTTCGCCCTATGAAATATGAATATATGAATATATATTAAGTAAAAATAGCATGGCACTTCGAATTCGATATGATAATGATAAAATTTTGCATTGTTTTTTCAAAACATTAGATTATGTATCGAGAGAGTAGTATGGGAGAAAGAGTATTTCCGATTTTCTCTTATTTATCGGGAGCTCAGCTCAGCGTCACAAACCTTTTTTGTTCACACCGGAAGGCTCTTAAAAAAATTTCTATTATGTTATGCAGTTATGCAAAGAGTGCGAAAAAAAACAAGATTTTTTCTTTGATTGGCTCAAAAAGAAACTTTGGGATTGCTGAATCACAAACAAAAAAAAAAAAAAAATGAATATTGAATATATTAATAAATATAAGGCAACGGAGCCATCATAGTAGTTTTTAACTATTGCAAAAGAAAAAGGAAGGGTGGCCATTTGATCATTTAACCCACCAGGGTCCGGTATATTTTACTTTTCTCTTTCTTTCTCTTTCTTGGAGGGCTTGGGGGGTAAGGGTCAATTTTAGTGTAAAGCCGTATGCATATGCAATGCATCTTTGATGCCCGTACGGTTGTTCAATTCTATCTTTTGCCCTATTCCTATTATATTAGTCTTTATAGTATAGAAGAACTTTTTATTATGTTATATCATCAGGGTAATGATGCATCAACCTGCTAGTATGTTTTATGATACCCAAGCAGGAGAAGCTATCCTGGAAGCGGAAGAATTGCTGCAATTGCGTGAAACCCTCGCAAGGGTTTATGCACAAAGAACGAGCAAACCCTTATGGGTTGTATCCGAAGACATGGAAAGAGATGTTTTTATGTCAGCAACAGAAGCACAAGCTTATGGAATTGTTGATCTTGTAGCAGTTGAATGAAAATAAGACGGATTTCACACAAATACGTAATTTGAGATTTTATCTATGATTTTCCTATTCTAATAACTGGAAGTAATTCAGAATTCTCCGGTTAGGATCAATCTAAACCAGCCCATTATGTATAAATTCAGCATGCCAACTATTAAACAACTTATTAGAAATACAAGACAGCCAATCAGAAATGTCACGAAATCCCCCGCTCTTCGGGGATGCCCTCAACGTCGAGGAACATGTACTCGGGTGTATGTGCGACTCGTTTAGATCATACCATGAGCTGGTACAAAAGCAAGAAAAAAAACTTTCCGGTATCAATGATCAGTACCGGTGAATGGTGAATAGTATAGAATGTAAGAAGGGACTCCATTCACTATATAAAATATAAAAATAATCAAAGCTCCCACATTCCTACATTGTGGATAAATTTTATGGTTTCCGTTGGCGCAAATCTCAATTTAAGATGAGAAGCGATTCTCCATTGGTAGCAAATGGTTAGCCATTAAGCGGAGGAAATCCCTTTTTTATTTACTTTCTTATTTACTTATTTAATTTTATTTGAATTTTTTTTTATTTATTTAATTTACTTTTAAATATAACTAAATATAAATAAAAAAAAGCATAAAGATTAAGCTCCTACTTTGGCACTAACGGACTAAGAGGGTCAGCTACCCAGCTAAGTTTCATAATTAAATACCGTTACTGTATAGGTAGATCTCGTTGTGAAAGGCCTATTGCTGGATAATTCATGGGTAGAGCCAAAAGGGGTGAACTATACAAGTTACCAATAACGTTGATTAAATGAAGTAAAGGCTCCGGTGTATAGAGAAGACCTCACCGTTTAGGAAGTCACCATAGAAACGAAGGAACCCGCAATTTCTTTATCTATTATCCATTTTTTTTTCTATTTTTGACACCTATAACACAATAAAATTTCTTTATCCCGCATTGAAATGCCTAAAAAAAAAATCGCGGTCAGGAAGGTTATAGTAGCCAAAGCCCTTGGAATTTTTATTTTATACATTGGAAAAATTCGTTTTGTTCTTAATATATTAGGAAAGGCGAAAAGAATAACTGAAAGAAAAGAAATAAATTAGTTATTCGGTGGAAGTTTCATCTATTCAATGACTAGAATTAGCCGGGGATATATAGCTCGTAGACGTAGAACAAAAATGCGTTTATTTGCATTAAGCTTTCGGGGGGCCCATTCAAAACTTACTCGAACCATTACTCAACAGACAATAAGAGCTTTGTTTTCGGCTCATCGGGATCGGCGCAGTCAAAAGAGAAATTTTCGTCGTTTGTGGATCACTCGGATAAACGCAGTAATTCGCGAAAGGGGGGTATCCTATAATTATAGTAGATTAATACACGGTCTGTACAAAGGACAGTTGCTTTTTAATCGTAAAATACTTGCACAAATAGCTATATTAAATAGGGATTGTTTTTATATGATTTCCAATGAGATAATAAACGAAGTGGGTTATAAAAAGTCCGTCGGAATAATTTAAACGGAGTTTCCCGGAGAATGAACTCCGGGGAGGTAGAGTAGAAATTACTGGGATAAAAAAAATATGCTAAAATAGTCAAAACGAATGAACACGCTCAGTAGAAAAAGCTTTCTCCAATTAGTTTTTTTTCTTACGACCCGATAATCTAATCTGGATTCTCGGAAAAATAACAACCTGCCTTTGAGTTCGGATTCTAATTTTGATTCCATTAAAAGTATGATTCCAAA